AGAGTTTTTGTGAATTCATAGAATTCATACAACTTTTTGTTTTTCCATTACTTATCTTTGTTCCGAACCATTCTTTGAATTGGAACTCTTCGTTCTTTTTCTTGATTGAAGTTCTGTATTCAATATTGAATTGAATTCACAGTTACAAATGAAACGGAAGAACTTTTATTGGAATCCCTACCCCAATTCTCAGTAACAGAAGGGCGATCTTTTAGCTCATATATAACTAGCCTACTATTACATATACATGTCTTTCTTCCATAACGTAAACCAACTATTTGTATCTTGGATTCAGTCGGATTTTATAAATATTTTTCGAAACATTTATAAAGGAAAGTTGGCTTATAGCGATTATATATATTACATATACCTAGTTTGATCCCACTCTTTTAACAAAACCATTTTCTCTTGAATCTCATTTTTTGTAAACCCTTATCCTCTTTTTATTGAATTTATAATTTAGCATTATCCCACTTATAATTTAGCATTATCCCACATGGATACAATCAATCTAAATGGGCGAATTTATTAGTCTAAATCATTGCATAGAAATAGAAGTCTTTGGTTGATCTAAGTTCATGTAATTTATTCTTTATTAATATTTTCTTTTGGTCAATCTTTGAATTGAATAAAACCGACTGAAATGGGAATCGCTCTATAGAACCTAATTTTTTTTACAATTCCCTAATATCGTAATCTTTTTTACTATTCTTCTAGAGCTTATATACTTTTTTGTCTATTTATGTGTATATTTGTTCACGAAGAAGATTATCTCGAGCAAGGCATAGATTACCTTGCACTAAGCTAAAAAAGACTATTTCGAAACTTAGTCAATGGTGGCCCTCCATGGATTCACCTATATAAGCCGCAGCTAAAGTTGCAAAAATAAGAGCTTGAATACCACTTGTAAATAATCCAAGGAACATGACAGGTATAGGAACCACTAAAGGTACTAAAGAAACAAGAACAACAACTACTAATTCATCCGCTAATATATTTCCAAAAAGTCGAAAGCTAAGTGATAAAGGTTTTGTGAAATCTTCTAAAATGTTAATGGGTAAAAGGATTGGAGTTGGTTGTATATATTTACCGAAATAACCTAATCCTTTTTTGCTAAGGCCCGCATAAAAATATGCTATTGACGTAAGTAAAGCTAAAGCAACGGTAGTATTTATATCATTCGTGGGTGCGGCTAACTCCCCATGAGGTAACTCTATGATTTTCCAAGGTAAAAGCGCCCCTGACCAATTAGAAACAAAAATAAATAGAAACAAAGTTCCAATAAAGGGAACCCAGGGACCATATTCCTCTCCAATCTGGGTTTTGCTCACATCTCGAATAAATTCAAGGATATATTCGAAGAAATTCTGACCGTCAGTAGGAATGGTTTGTGGATTCCGAACAGTTACAATGGCTGAACCTAATAAGATAACAATTACAACCCAAGAAGTAATAAGTACTTGGGCATGGACTTGGAAACCGCCTATTTTCCAATAGAAATGCTGGCCTACTTCCACACCGGATATTTCATATAACCCTTTTAATGTGTTAATGGAATATGATAGAACATTCATATTGTCCTCTGAAAGAAAGAAAACTTTACAAGAAATTATTTTGATTCAACCGTCTTTTTTTCGACTTGCTCACTTGAATTGTATATTTTATATTTTATATACAAACTAATCACATAATATCCCCAGTTTTTTATCTCTTTTATGAGATTCCGAAATAGTAATGGATTTCATCAATCTATGTAATTCAAAAAAGAATTTATTTCTCTTATTATTAATCAGGGATTTCGTATATAGCTAGAACGCCCTTCACAAATCGCAAATACTAATTTGTTAAGAATTAAGCGGATTGAGGCTATAGCGTCATCATTCGCTGGAATCGAAATATCTGTGAGATCCGGGTCACAGTTTGTATCAATTAAACAAATTGTTGGAATTCCCAAAGTGATACATTCTTGAAGAGCCATATATTCTTCTTGCTGATCAACGATTATTACAATATCGGGTAACCCTGTCATATATTTAATCCCGCCCAAATATGTTTGCAAGTGAAATAACTGTCTCTTTAATCGAGCCGCATCCCCTTTCGGAAGGCGGTTGATTCCCCCTGTCTTTTGTTCCATTCTCAAGTCCCTGAACTTTTGAAGTCTCATTTCTGTAGTGGACCAATTCGTTAAAAGGCCACCTAGCCATTTTTTATTAACATAATGACACCGAGCTCTTATTGCAGCCCGCGCTACTGGATCAGCTGCTTTATTTTTGGTACCAACAATTAAGAATTGTTTTCTCCTACTTGCTGCATCAAAAACCAAATCACACGCTTCTGATAAAAAACGAGCAGTTCTAGTAAGATTTGTAATATGAATACCCTTACGCTTTGCAGAGATATAAGGTGCCATTTTCGGATTCCATTTTCTAGTAGCATGACCAAAATGAACTCCTGTTTCCAACATCTCTTTCAAATTAATGTTCCAATATCTTCTTATCAT